CCATTTCATTTTACCAAGTTCCACGTTAGCCAGATTAGTCAACATTTATATGTTTCGATGCAACAACAAGATTTTATTTTTAACAAGTAGTTTTGTTGGTTGGTTAATTGGTCACATTTTATTCATGAAATGGGTTGGATTGGTATTATTCTGGATACGGCAAAATCATTCTATTCGATCTAATAAGTATCTTGTGTCAGAATTGAGAAATTCTATGGCTCGAATCTTTAGTATTCTCTTATTTATCACCTGTGTTTACTATTTAGGCAGAATGCCGTCGCCTATTGTCACTAAGAAAATGAAAGATAAAGAAACCTCAGAAACGGAAGAAGGGGGAGAAAGAAAGGAAGAAAGCGATGTAGAAACAACTTACGAAATGAAGGAGACTCAACAGGAACAAGAGGGATCCACCGAAGAAAAACCTTCCCTTTGTTCGGAAGAAAAGGAGGATCTGGACAAAATAGATGAAACGGAAGAGATCCGAATGAATGGAAAGGAAAAAACAAAGGATGAATTTCACTTTCAAGAGGCACGCTATCAAGATAGCCCAGTTTACGAAGATTATGATCTGGAAAACCATCAAGAGAATTGGGAATTGGGAAGACTGAAAGAAGAGAAAAAGAAAAGAATGAATAAAAAGATTAACACATAAGAAAAATACAAGAATAAATAAGATGAGATTCGCCCACCTCCCATATATTTTATTCCTTCGCCCAGAAAAAAACTTGCAACACCAATCCCATTTAGAATTCCATCAATTATATATTTATCAAAAAACTTAGTTAACTCGGCTAAACCTCTTATACTCATGGTGAAAATCTCAGTATAAAAAATATCTATATAACCACGATTATATGACCAATTATATATTACACCTTTTATTTTGTCCAAAATAATTCTTTTAGGACTTTTTTTGAAAAAGAAATTAATTAAGCCCAAATTTTTGAAAGATGAATAAATAGATCCATAAAAAATAGATGCTATAAATAGTCCGAAAAGAGCTATACTTACTGAAAAAAAAGCATTTGACAAAAATCCATACCAATCCTCAGAAGAATTACCTTTCTGATGAAAAAAGTTTGTCGATGGAATTAACCATTTGGATAATATATCCAAATCTATTACTCCTCCGTTAAAAGAAATTCCTATTGATCCAATGAACAAAGTGAATAATACTAATATAAGGAGAGGAAATAACATAGTATTGTTTGATTCGTGAGGATAGATAGAAGTGTATTTCTTACTAAAGTAAGTACTAAAGTCTCGTATCTTACTTATTAGATTCTTGTCAATTTTAGATAGATCTATTGATTTTGAAAAAAAAAGAAATCTTATTCTTATTCATTTTTGAAAAAAAGAAATTCCTATTGACTTTGTTAAGTGTCCCTTTTCCCCATAGAGATATTGAATAAAATGAGCTATTTTTTATACTACTAATACTACTATAATCTTGAAAATGAATGCGCAAATACCCATCAAAGGTAAGTAAATACATCCTAAACATATAAAATGCGGTTAATCCTGTTGTGAACCAAGCTATTAGTGCGAAAATTGGTGAGTACAACCAACTATCGTGAAGAATTTCATCCTTGGACCAAAAACAAGCAAGAGGTGGGATACCACAAAGAGAAAGTGTACCTAAAAAAAAAGTCGTTTTTGTAATTGGAACATATTTTGTTAAACCTCCCATAAGAACCATATTCTGACTTTTTTCTGGTGAATATCCAACAAGAGGTTCCATTGAATGAATAACGGATCCGGATCCCAAAAATAATAAGGCTTTAGAATAGGCATGGGTCATCAAATGAAATAAAGCAGCTCGATAAGAACCTATACCTAGAGCTAACATAATATAACCCAATTGAGACATTGTAGAATAAGCTAAACTTCTTTTAATGTCTCTTTGGGCAAGAGCTAAAGTAGCTCCTAAAAGTACTGTTATTATACCTACTAAACAAATGATATTCATTATGTAAGGTAGAACTATGAAAAGAGGAAAAAGCCGAGCTACAAGAAAAATTCCTGCTGCTACCATAGTAGCAGCGTGTATAAGAGCCGAAATAGGAGTGGGGCCTTCCATGGCATCAGGTAACCATACGTGAAGGGGGAATTGTGCGGATTTAGCAACTGCACCGACAAATAATAAAAAGGCACATAAAGTAGCAAATAAAGGATTTACCCCATTATTATGGATCAAGGTATTCACTATTTTGAATAAATCCCGAAATTCGAAACTACCAGTTATCCAATAAAATCCTAAGATTCCTAACAATAAACCAAAATCTCCTATACGATTAGTTACAAAAGCTTTTTGACAAGCACTTGCTACAAAGGGTCGTGTAAACCAAAAGCCTATCAATAAATACGAACACATTCCCATTAGTTCCCAAAAAATATAAATTTGTATCAAATTGGAACTAGTAACTAATCCCAACATTGAAGCATTGAAAAAACTCATATGAGCAAAAAATCTCAAATATCCTTGGTCATGAGACATATAATTGTCACTATAAATAAAAACCGTGATTCCAACAGTGGTAATTAGTATTGACATAATAGAAGTAAGTGGATCGATCAAGTGCCCGAACTCTAATAAAAGATTATTATTGATGGTCCAAGACCATAGATATTGATAGGTTAAACTTCCATTTATTTGCTGAATAGACAGATTGGTCGAAAACCACATAACTATACTTAGTAGTAAAACACTTAGGAAAGACCACATACGACGAAGATCTTTTGTTGCTGTCGGAATAAGTAGAAGTCCCAATCCTATTGACATAGTAACTGGGAGTGGAAAAAGGGGTATTGTCCATGCATATTTATATGTATATTCCATAAAAAAACAAATTGTTCTTTTTTCTTATAATTGTTTCCGATTCACTACTTCTGCTGATCTCTTTTCGAAAAGAACAAAACAATAAGAAAAAAATATGAAAAAGATCAAATACAAAAATACAAATATTGGAATTATCACTTTTTTTTTCTTAAAGAATTGAAATAAAAGTTTTAATAGGTCGGTTAAATATCAAAAAATAGGATCCAATAATTAGTCAAGTTTATTACTTAGTTATTAATGAACTGAAAACTATAGAAAAGAAATATATTTTTTAAATAATATGACATCATATGATATTTTGAATCATTGTATTTTCCCTTTACATTCTATTCTAATTATGTAAAATGTAAAATTCTGTAATTTATAGATATATGGTCGATTTAATATAGATTGAATCTATTTATATTAAATAGATTAAAGTTCAGTTACATATTGATTTATCTCTTTCTATTTTTTTTTTTATTGTAGAATCTTTCTTTATTTATGTGCTCTATATTTCTATATTTTCTATTACTATATATGAATAAGAAATATGAATATTTTCATAGTGATATTTATTCTATTTATTTTCTTATTTTTTTTTCTATTTGTATGTTATGATATTTTTTAGGGAATTTTTAAATTGATGTAATTTAATATTAAGTATAGATAATAACTAATAAAAAAAAAATTTCTTTTGAACAATATATGTCTTTCACATACAACGATAAAAAGGAGTCACCTACCTTTTGAATGGCAGTTCCAAAAAAACGTACTTCTATGTCAAAAAAGCATATTCGTAGAAATCTTTGGAAAAAAAAAGGATCTTTAGAGGCAGTAAAAGCTTTTTCTTTAGCTAAATCTATTTCCACCGGACAGTCAAAAAGTTTTTTTGTGCGACAAAAAAAAGTCTTGGAAAAATCTTAATTGACATGTTTTAAAGAACTTCCAAATTTCCATTTTGGAATTGGAAGGCGAATGATTCAATTTTACTAATGTATTGTGTATTGTATTTGTATTTAACTTCTCTTTCTTAGTTAAAGTTCTGTCTACTTTATTCAAAGTATTTACTATTTTATTCAAAGTATTTACTATTTTATTTTTTTATCATCTTTTTTTTTTTCTATTTTTTCTAGTCTTTCTATATTTTTATTATTTTTATTATATTCTAATTAGATTCTATTATCTAGATTATTATATTATCTATATATTCTATATAGAATATAGAATTCTATTTTTTATTCAATTTTCATTTTATTTCTTTTATTCTATAGATGGTTTTTTATTTCCGATGAATTGTGCTTTTCAAAATTGAAAAGCACAATTACGATATACAAGGAAGAATCCCAATATTTCATTGGACTTTATACTCAATATTTATACTAAATACTAAGGTCTTAAAAAGGTTAGAGAAAATTAGGAATTTTATACCCCGACTTAGAACGAAACTTTTTAGTTCTTAATGTTAATGTTATGGATAAACAAGAGCTAGGTTTCTAGTACGGAAAAGCTGATTATTCAAACTAAAAATTAACTTACGAAGATAAAGATACTAATTAAGTATTCTTTATATTGAACATTTCCATATGAATGGAAATGCATCTTTCTTCATTGTTTCCGAAACTCTATTGAATATAGACAATTCAACATGAATTTCTTATTATTATTTAAGGTAAGTCGCGCCGCCGCCATGGTGAAATTGGTAGACACGCTGCTCTTAGGAAGCAGTGCTAGAGCATCTCGGTTCGAGTCCGAGTGGCGGCATAAATATTAAAAATATGAATTCATATTCATATTAATAATATAGACACAATAGATCTAATAGAATCTAAAATATCTCAAATATGAGATTTTAGATTCTATTTAATCCCCCAATTGAAATTATTTAAAAGGGACTCTTATTTATGATATTTGCGACCTTAGAACATATATTAACTCATATTTCCTTTTCGATCATCTCAATTGTGATTCTAATTCATTTGATAAACTTAATAGTATACGAAATAGAAGGATTACGTAATTCGTCAGAAAAAGGGATGATAGCTACTTTTCTCTCTATAACAGGTTTTTTAGTTATTCGTTGGATTTCTTCGGGACATTTTCCTTTAAGTAATTTATACGAATCATTAATTTTTCTTTCATGGAGTTTATCCATTATTCATATGATTCCGTATCTTGGGAATCATAAAAATGATTTAAGCGCAATAACTGCACCAAGTGCCATTTTTACCCAAGGTTTCGCCACGTCAGGTCTTTCAACTGAAATGCATCAACCCGCAATATTAGTACCTGCTCTAAAATCTCAGTGGTTAATGATGCATGTCAGTATGATGCTATTGAGCTATGCAGCTCTTTTATGCGGATCGTTATTATCAGTTGCTCTTCTAGTGATTACATTTCAAAAAGAAATCAATTTCTTTTTGAAAAACAAGAAGTGTTTAAATTTAAGGAAGTCGTTTTTCTTTGGTGATATGGAATATTTGAACGAAAAAGGAAGTTTATTAAAAAATACTTCTTTCCTCTCATTTCAAAATTTTTACAAATATCAATTAATTCAGCGTTTAGATTATTGGAGTTATCGTGTCATTAGTTTAGGGTTTACCTTTTTAACCATAGGCATTCTTTCTGGAGCAGTATGGGCTAATGAAGCATGGGGTTCATATTGGAATTGGGATCCTAAGGAAACTTGGGCTTTTATTACTTGGACTTTATTTGCAATTTATTTACATACTAGAAATAGAAAAAAAAATGCAAAATTGCAAGATCAAGGCACGATTTCGGCATTTGTAGCTTCTATAGGATTTATCCTAATTTGGATATGCTATTTCGGGATCAATCTATTAGGAATCGGGTTCCATAGTTATGGTTCATTCTAATTAATATCTAATTGAATAAAAGAAACTACATAAAGAATACATAAAAAAATCTCTGATACACAATAAAATTTTGTGCAAGTTTTTGAGAACCGTTTAAATATAGGAATTATTCAAAAGGTTCTCAAAAACTTTAGATGTATCTCATTACAATTCTAATTCACCTTTCCCTTACTTTTTTTTTCATTGTACAACGAACGAAGAATAATGAGAATATGAAAGTTAAAGAATTCTAAGACTTTCTTTCCAATTCATGAAATTTCTTGAATTTATTATTGAATCTAAAAAAATAATTAGTATCTATAAAAATAATTAGATAATAGAACTTGTACCTTGTCAACCGATAACGAGAGAACAAAATCAGGATAAATACCAAGTCCTATTACAGGTAGAAAGAGACAGATCGAAACAAAGAGTTCTCGTGGTCCAGAATCGAAAAGATTCGAGTTTGTAATATTGAATAGCTTGTATCCATAGAAAATCTGACGTAACATAGATAATAAAAAAATAGGAGTTAATATCATGCCAATTGCCATTACAAAAGTAATTAACATTTTTGACATGAAAAGATATTTTGGGCTGGTAATTATTCCAAAAAAGACTAAGAATTCTGCAACAAAACCACTCATTCCTGGCAATGCAAGAGAAGCCATCGAGAAACTACTAAACATGGTAAATATTTTTGGCATTGGGATAGATATCCCCCCCATATCTTCGAGATAAACAAAACGTATTCTATCACAACTTGTTCCTGCTAAGAAAAAAAATGCAGCACCAATCAATCCATGAGAGATTATTTGTAAAATCGCTCCATTAAGTCCCATGCCAGTTAGAGAACCAATTCCTATAATTATGAAACCCATGTGAGATACGGAAGAATAGGCAATACGTTTTTTGAAATTGTGTTGACCGAGAGAGGTTGAAGCTGCATAAATGATTTGTATTATTCCTACTATCACCAACCAGGGAGATAATCTAGAATGAGCGTGAACTAATAATTCCATATTGATCCGAATCAATCCATATGCTCCCATCTTTAATAAGATTCCAGCTAAAAGCATACATGTACTGTAATGTGCTTCCCCGTGAGTATCTGGTAACCATGTATGTAGGGGTATCATCGGCGATTTGACAGCATAAGCAATAAGAAAACCAAAATAGAGTAGTATTTCCAATGCTGCAGGATACGATTGATTAGCTAATTTTTCTAAATCTAATGTTGGTTCATTGGAACCATATAAACCCATACCTAGCACTCCTATTAAGAGAAAAATGGAACCTCCGGCAGTGCACAAAATAAACTTTGTAGCCGAGTACAGGCGTTTTTTTCCTCCCCACATGGATAAAAGTAAATAAACAGGAATTAATTCTAATTCCCACATAATGAAAAAAAGTAGAAGGTCTCGAGAAGAAAATGATCCTATTTGGCCACTATACATTGCTAACATCAAGAAATAGAAAAATCGCGGATTTCGAGTAACTGGCCAAGCTGCTAAAGTAGCTAAAGTAGTTATAAACCCTGTTAGTAAAATGGGTCCTATGGAAAGTCCATCGGTTCCCAGTCTCCAGTGAAAATCAAAAAAATCGATCCATTTAGAATCCTCCTTCAATTGGGTTAATGGATCGTCCAGTCGGAAATGATAACAAAATACATAGGTCATTAGAAGGAGCTCTATAATACATATACATATAGTATACCACCTATACGCCTTATTTCCCCTATGAGGGAAAAAGACAATTGAAGAACCCGCAAATATGGGCAAAACAATAAGTATTGTTAACCAAGGAAAATAACTCGTGATAAAGACAAGATAAAATTAGACCAGAAAATCCCGCGCTCGGGAGAAGAATAATATATTTTCTTTTCTCGAGTACGGGCTTTTGTCGGTAAAGAGGAATCAAATGATTCAATTGGAGTTTTTTATCACATATTAATAAGAAAGACCCATGCTGCGAGTTGTTTCATGCCATAAATAAACACGGATACTCAAAAAATCCGTTGGACAAGCGGATTCACATCTTTTACAACCTACACAATCTTCGGTTCTTGGCGCAGAAGCAATTTGCTTAGCTTTACATCCGTCCCAAGGTATCATTTCCAATACATCCGTGGGGCAAGCTCGAACACATTGGGTACATCCTATACATGTATCATAAATCTTTACTGAATGTGACATTGGGTCTATAAATTCCAGTTTTGAACACAAAAGATTTTCGATCTGGGAAAAGAATAAAATGAAATAAATCATATATTTTCTATTGTAAACACCAGACGAATCAATGATTTATCAATATTTTAAGAATCAATAGATTTTTTAATCTGTTTATAAGAAAGGGCCAAGATACTTTTATTTTTATTTCAATAACCATGAAATATGAGTTTACAAATTCAATTCATTTTAATTATATTCTATATGTATATTTCTATAATACTAGAAATAGAATACTAGAAATAGAATTACTATAAATATACATATAGAAATATGATGATATATTATAGATCAGATGAATACGGTTGTTATTAGGTTAGTGATAGAATAGGTTAGTAACTCTAAATCTATGTGAAAATAGAATAATTATGACTAATTATTCAGCAAATTTGATTGATTGATACGAGTTGATTTTCTGTTACGATAGATCGACGAAACTATAGCTAGCCCAATAGCTGCTTCAGCAGCCGCAATGGCTATAACAAAGATTGAGAAAATTTCTCCTTTTAATTGTCGACTATCAAATATATCGGAAAATGTTACGAGATTTATATTCACCGAATTCAGTATAAGCTCAAGACACATAAGTGCTCTAACCATGCTTCGGCTTGTGATCAGCCCATAGATACCAATAGAAAATAAATAAACACTTAGAAAAAGTTTATGCTCTAACATCATTAATAAATTCCTCATCTATCTCGATTTATTTCAATATGAACAAAAATGAAACTGATTCAGTTGACTAGAATAGAAGGATTACAAAGATATTCAAAGTAGATTGAAATCAAATGAAAAAAAAAAAAGAAGTTCTTATTTCTTATTCTATTAGATTATTGACGAGCCATAGTAATTGCACCTATCAAAGAAACTAAAAGAATTATAGAAATGAGTTCAAAAGGAAGATAAAAATCTGTGGATAAATGAATCCCAATTTGCTGAACGTTACTTATTAAGTCCTGTTCTATAATCTGATTTGATCTTGTAGTCCGAAAAATTCCAGACCATGATGTATCTGGGATAGTAGTCATTAATGAAAAAAAAATACTTGTACAAACCAGTGAAGTGATCCTATCTCCAATGGTCCACAAATAGGAATCATTGGAATATTCTGAACCGTTCATGAACATCACAGCAAATATTATTAATACATTTACGGCTCCCACATAAATAAGGAACTGCGCGGCAGCTACAAAATAGGAATTCAATGAAATATAGAATAAGGATATACAAACAAGAACCAATCCTAATGAAAAGGCAGAATCAATGGGATTGGTAAGTAATACTACTCCCAGACCTCCTAATATAAGAACTGATCCCAGAAATACTACAAGAATATCATGTATTGGTCCAGGTAAATCCATTATGAAAGAAAAGAGAAATAAATAAGTCGAAATATTTCATGACCTTACTAAGGGAAAGGAACTCTTTTTTTATATGATACCTTCTTAATTGAATGAAAAACAAAATAGATATCATTAGTATAGATAAAATCAAGTTATTTAGCTAATCCTACTTTATTCCAAAATTCCAAACCAAATCTTAGTAATTGGTAATCCGTTCTTGAACCAAGCAAAGGGTTTTTATTTTTTCATTTGATTTGTTGAATTCATAACTGTTTGAATTGTGTAATCTCCAATTATTGACATTGGTAATCGACCTAAAGAAATTTGATTATAATTCAATTCGTGACGATCATAAGTGGAAAGTTCATATTCTTCAGTCATCGATAAACAGTTTGTTGGACAATACTCGACACAGTTACCGCAAAATATACAGACACCAAAATCAATACTATAATGAAGCAATTGTTTTTTCTTAATATTTTTTTCAAATTTCCAATCAACAATGGGAAGGTCTATTGGACATACCCGAACACATACTTCACAAGCAATACATTTATCAAATTCAAAATGGATTCGACCACGAAAACGCTCTGATGTGATTGATTTTTCATAAGGATATTGAATAGTTACAGGTAAACGATTTGTATGGGATAAGGTAATTATGAAACTTTGTCCAATGTATCTTGCGGCTCGTATTGTTTGTTTGCCATAATTCATGAACCCAGTAATCATAGGTAACATATTTTAGATATCCATGAATAAAATTTCTGTTTCTTTCTCTTGGTTGAGATAAGTTATGAATATAGAATATTCATTATTATTTTCTCTTAATTTCTTATTTTTGGTTATAGTTTATAGTGAAACAAGTTGAAAAGAAGTTGTCAATAATAGATTACTTAGAGAAATAGGTAAAAGAAATTTCCATCCAAGATTTAATAATTGATCCATTCTCATCCTAGGTAAAGTCCATCTTGTTGTGATAGAAATAAACAGAAACAAATAAGCTTTAGCTAATGTGATAAAGAGACTAATTGCTATTACAAAGACTCTAAACATTTGATTTATTCCAAAAAGTTCAGTAAGAGATATGTACGGAATAGAAAAATTCCACCCACCTAAGTAAAGAACTGTTACAAATAATGAAGAAACTAAGAGATTTAGGTAAGAAGCAAGATAAAAGAACCCATATTTTATACCTGAATATTCAGTTTGATAACCTGCTACTAATTCCTCTTCTGCTTCTGGTAAATCAAAAGGTAATCTTTCACATTCTGCTAGAGAAGATATTAGAAAAACTAGAAACCCTATGGGCTGACGCCACAGATTCCATCCCCCAAAACCATATTTGGACTGTGCCTCAATTATATCAACTGTACTTGAACTGTTAGATAATTATAGTCGATGATAACATCACTGCTCCCATCGCTATTCCAAAACCGTACATGAAACCTAAGCTTCATACGGCTCCTCTATGGCCAAAAATAAATGTAAGGTAAGGACTTGTTTAGTATTATTGCTCTCCTTGAACCCTAGGTAAATACAATGTAAAGATAAACTGTAGGTTGGAGAGTCCTCAATGCGACCAATAAAATTCTGTCTGCTAGAATAAGAAAAAGCACTTCCGAATTTATCTCATCCCTTAGAATGATATTCTAATGAAAAGAATCAAAATTTATCTTTGTTTAGCAATAACTTAATCCTTCAATCAAATACTGGTTTTATTCATAAATGGAAATAATTGGGCATTAGTTAATGAATCATGATAAGAATTCCCATATGCATATGTATGAATAAAAAAATATTTTCTTATTATTCCCATTTTATTCTTTTTTTATTCTAATATCGTATTGCATTCTATTTGTCTTGTTCCTGTTCTTCTTTCTGAAAACTAAAAAAAAAAGGTAAAGAAAATAAAGGATTAATTCGTTCTTGATAGTCATTTTTTTAATAAGCGAATAGTAGCATACTCTAGATTGGAATCGTGGGGAAGTACTGCTTGATCATTTCTACCAACTCCAAGCCCTTTTGATGATTCGTTTTATGCAAAGTTTTCTGCAAAAATCCCTTTTTTTATACCTTACATTATTTCCATTACTCATCCTTTGCGTACTTTGGTGTTCCTAACTGCCCACTTCTTTTTGATTGATCCCCAGTATAGTAATAAATACAGTTGATCTTTTACATCCGCTTCAAGATATGACGACTAAGAAAATCATCTCAATCTTGGGGTAAACAACTTATGTTTACTTCAATTTTCTTCTTGTATCTAGGGAATGAGATTTTTCTTGTTTTACTGCAAATTGAGTAGCAGTTTTGTTTCACTCATATAACTATCTGGTTTAACTCATCGAACTGAAATTTTTCATAAAAAAGATGAAGATATTTATTAAAGACATTCAATTTATTTATTTCATATTTACATATTGAATTTGATTTCTATAAAATAGAAAAGAGAGAAAAAAGTTCATGTTCCAACGAATCACACGTAGAGATATTGTTAACACACATATAGTTAATGGTATTTCATAACTAATCGATTGAGCTGCAGCTCGTAGACCGCCTAAAAAGGAATACTTATTATTTGATCCATATCCTGACATAAGAAGACCAATAGGGACAATACTTGAAAAGGCAATCCATAAAAAAACACCTATACTGAGATCAGCTAAAACAAGGTGATATCCAAAAGGAATTACTAAATAACTTAGTAGAATTGATATAAACCCTATAGAAGGCCCGACCTTAAATAAACGAATATTACCTCTAGATGGAATAAGATTTTACTTCAAAAGTAGTTTGGTCCCATCCGCTAAAGCTTGAAGAATTCCTAATGGTCCGGCATATTCAGGTCCAATACGTTGTTGTATTACTGCAGAGATTTTTCTTTCTAACCAAACAATAACTAATACTCCCATTATTATTCCGAATACAAGTGTTAAAATGGGGACAAAAATCCATACGAGTCCATATACTTCTTTTAAGTATTCTAATCTAGAAAAAGAATTAATAGTTTGTACCTCTGTCGTATCAATCATCATTTCAACGATCAACTTCTCCCATAATGATATCTATACTACCTAGTATCGTCATGATATCAGCCAATTTCATTCTTTTAACTAGCTGGGGAAGAATTTGCAAATTGATGAAACCCGGTGGACGAATTTTCCATCTCCAGGGGAAAACATTATTATCTCCTATTAAATAAATTCCTAATTCTCCTTTTGGGGCCTCTACCCTTACATAAAGTTCTTGTTTTAACAATTCAAAATTGGGTGAAAGTTTTTTAGTAAGAAATCTATATTCAAAATTATTCCATTCGGAATTATTTGTCCTATGAAAACGCCGGTTTTCTAAATTCTCATAAGGTCCTCCAGGAATTCCTTCTAGAGCCTGTTGAATGATTTTTATGGATTCTTGCATTTCACCGATTCTTACTAAATAACGAGCTAGAGTATCGCCTTCTTTTTGCCATTTGACTTCCCAATCAAATTGATTGTAACACTCATAGCGATCAACTTTACGAAGATCCCATTGGATTCCAGAAGCTCGTAACATTGGTCCTGATAAACCCCAATTTATTGTCTCTTCCCCACCAATAATGCCCACTCCTTCAACTCGTTCCAAAAAAATAGGATTTCGCGTAATGAGTTTTTGATACTCAACAACTTCTGTTAAAAAATAATCACAGAAATCAAAACATTTATCTATCCAGCCATAAGGTAAATCCGCAGCTACTCCTCCGATGCGGAAATAATTATGCATCATCCGCATACCTGTGGCGGCTTCAAATAGATCATATATGAATTCCCTCTCTCTTAAAATATAGAAAAAAGGAGTCTGTGCACCAATATCGGCCATAAAAGGTCCAAGCCATAGCAAATGGGAGGCTATACGGCTCAGCTCCAGCATAATAACTCTTATATAACTGGCCCTTTTAGGCACTTGAACACCTTCCAATCGTTCTGGTGCATTTACTGTTATTGCTTCTGTGAACATAGTAGCTAAATAATCCCAACGTGTTACATAAGGCAAATATTGTATAATTGTTCGGTTCTCCGCTATTTTTTCCATCCCTCTGTGTAAATAGCCCAATATAGGTTCACAGTCAATAACATCTTCACCATCCAGAGTAACGATCAGCCGAAGAACACCATGCATTGATGGGTGGTGAGGACCCATATTGACTATTAAAAAATCTTTTCTTGTAGCCGGTACAGTCATCTTTTTTTCCTTAATTCATTATTTCATGAATTTATGAAACTGAAAAATAAAAATAACAAGGATAATAATAAACTAAAAAAATAGATTCAAATTTAAATTTCATTCACGAGTTTTTGGTTCCCGAATATCTAACTGATCCATTAATTTCTTATAACGCACTTTATTTTTCTTTGACAAATAAGTCAATAATCGGTGACGTTTTCCCAGAATTATTCGTAGACCCCTTTGCGATAAAAAATCTTTTTTGTGCAATTCTAAATGTAAAGTAAGTCTCCGTATCTTATTGGTAAAATGGAATACTTGAAATTCAACAGACCCACTATTTTCTTCTTTTTCTTCTTGTGTAATAACTGAGATGAATGAATTTTTGACCATAAAATAAGATTTCTATTTTTATTTTCTGTGAATTTTACCGATCAGGAAAAATAATAAGATTTATTATGCCAGTTATTTTTATCTAGTATACATCAAAATTGGGTTTCGTTCATATACTACTTTGTTTTTTATTTCTGTGACTTTATGTGATTTTTATGTGGTTTATGTTTTGTATATTTGGATCAAATATACAAAACATAAGAGACAAAATATATATGTATTCACGAAAGAGAACGATTTATTTTTATTTTTACTTAAAAGGATTTCGCTCTTCCTAGTGAAAATTTATACACTATGAAATTATAAATTTTTTTTATTTTTCATTGGAATTGAATTTATTCTGAATTGTGAATACATATGTATTCTTGACATACTGAAACGACTGCTGTTATTGGTATCAAACCAATAGCGATTCATACAAGCTACATCTTCTAATCGATAATTGGGCCAAAGAAACAATTTGAATTTAATGAAATTTTTTCTATCTGTATTAATATGTTTGTCCTCATTCAAAAATTGACCACAGTTTCTTATTTTTTTTTCATTGCAAAATCTTGGATTTCTATCCACAATATTAAGATTCCGGGAATTGAAACAAATTCGAATTCGAAATTCTCTACGACGTCTGGGAGATAGAAGATTTTCAGGAACAAGGAAATCATAATGATTTTTGTCTCCACTCCAAAATATGTTGCTGTGTCGTGCAATGGATTTTTCAAAACCCCCTTTCTCAATAGATCTTTTTTTTATGTATTTTTTATTTGTTTGGTGCTGATTTTTATCGACCAATGAAATATCCATAGTTTGATATATAAGAGATTTTCCGTCCCTTTGTATAGATACATAAATTGGTTCAATAATAAATATTCCCTTTCTTATCAATTCTGCAAGAACTAGGTCCTTTTGAATCAGCATTTTATCTAGATTTATTTCATTTCTTTCAATCGAAGATATCGCAATTTCCTTTGGATTTCTCAGTCTAAGTAGGAGACAATATATCCTGATATTTTTCATCATTTTATTATTCAAGAGATCAGCCCATCTTAGTTGAAAAAGGAAATAGTTTTTCAAAAAGAAATCTAGTTCCATTTCATTATTGCTCTTATATTGTTCTTTTTTTATATCCTTTTTTATTTCTAATATCCTTTTTTATTTCTAATATTAATATTCCGTAATCTTCTTCAACAGTTTTTTTATCTTTTTTTTTCTTAGAGGATTTCTTCGGATTTACGTTAATGTTTTTACTTTTTTCATTTATAGAAAACTGAAAAAATAGTGATTTGATTGGTATGATCCAAGGTTTCTTTTTATATTCATCAAAAAGTAGTACAAATTCTGGGAAGAACCAAGTTTCTAGATTGGGTATAATATCATGATTGGATGCGGTATCATATAACCTTTCTTTATTCATTCCCATGCAATCAAAAAAGAGATCTTTTTGATTGAATGGTTTTATCTCTTGATAAATTGTAGGAGAAAGAAAATCTTTTTTTTTTTTATTTTTTAAATTCTTAATTTCATTCTTAGTATTTTTTTGAATCTTTATGCCTATATGTGCATTGGTCCAGATCTCAATATTTTTTATAAAACAAAGAGAAAGATGAAGAATTCTACAATCAAAATATTTTCTATCCAAATTGGTATTCCTCTCAATAGGATATCCTTTTTCTATATAATCATTATTAGGTATACTTACCAATACATAAAATGATTCAGGTTTCAATGTATTGAAATGATATGGGATTTCTTGGTCCCCTTTTTTTTCTAATGTTGATCCAGAAATGTATAAATTAGGGAGGCTTATGTATTTAGATGATAAAAGATCATATCTGTAATGTTTTTTCCATTTGTCTTTTTGACTCATAAATGAATTCGCTGCATGAATATTTTTATTCATGGAATAAATCAATTGGTATTTTTTATCTAAATCCAATTGATTTGATTCCTTATTTTGAATCATACGATGTTTATTGATTCTATTTTGCCATTCTTTAGGCATTAATCGAGACTTTTTTTTTTGAGATAAATCATATTGATAATGACCTTTTAACCAGTTTTTCCATTCGTTCATTATATATGTATGAGTTTTCTTATGTCTTGATTTAGAATGAAATATCCCGTGTATCATACAAGAGTCTTTTAAATTAGCCTTAAAAAAAGGATAGCTCCCTTGATATTGAAGTACAGGTCTCAAATTAGACTTATTAAGTAATTGGTTTTGTGATATTTTGTAAAAAACATATGCTTGAGACAGGGAAGATAAGTTCCAATAAGTATTGGAATTTTTCTTGCTATTATTAGTATTATCAGTATTTGAAAACAATTCTTTTATAGTCAAAAGAAAATTCATTCTATTTTTATTTGGTTCATTGTTGTAAATGGATTTCTTAAAGATCTTTTTTCTTGATTCCAATAAAAGTTGTGCATTGATCTTAGAAATAGTAAGGGTACATAGGAAAATATTTATGTATATTTTTTCAATGAATGATTTGATAAAGTAGTGTGATTTACGCATTAATCGGATATTTTTCCTTTTTACTATTTTCCAAATAGGTTTCTGTGATCCCGATAATTTATTATCATAAATTAGAACTATTTCTTTTTTTTTCTTGCCTTTTGCAGTTCGTTCAATTTGATTCCTTATTTGGATTGTCTTATCAGACAGATCTTTCATTCTTCTTTCTATTCTTTCGATTAGTGAATAATTGAACCAATTCAACGTTCGATTTAGAACGGACGATTCGCGAATAATCTTATTATTTCTTTTAAAATCTTTTTTGTTTTCCTTCGGTTCATATTCTTTTTCTTGCCTCAATTCAAATTTATTATTTAGATTCTCCATTATTAGGTTGATAATCTTGATGACTCCTTTTGTTTCGTCTTTTCTAAAGGATTTTATTTTTTTGAAAGATTTGAAAACTTGTCGAAATCTATTTTTCACCTTTTTTTTTCTGTTTTGAAGTTCTTTAAAAATAGGTTTAAAAAAAAAAGGTCGTTTTCGGGGAGGACCAAAGGGAAAGTTCGCTTCCTTTCCCCAGACTGTTAAAAAACAAAATTTTTGTTTTTTATCTTTTTTTTTCATTAGATCTCTATGATGAGATTGTGCCTTAGGTTTTCTCCAAGGTTTTAGACAGAAAGGATATTTAATTTTTATCTGAATACCGTCGATTAACATCTTAATACCGTTGCTTAACCAATCTTGGTTCAATTTGGTTTCTTTTAATTCAACACCATTATAGGTGCATTGAATATGCATTTCTCTATTCCATTCCTTAAAATCCTCATCCCACTCAGTAATTTGGAATAATAAAATACGGAAAATATTCTTAGTTATTATTAATAAAGGCAATATAATGTATTTTCTAAGAAAAGATTGGGTTACTAATAGCAAACTTCTTAGTATGTGAAGAAATAGAAAGGTATCCCAAACTTCTGATATTTCTGTCTGTTCATTTTTATATTTTTTTTCTTCTTTTGTATCTTCATTTTCAAAATAGGAAATTTTGAATTCTGATTCTTGTTCTCTGCCCATCCAATTCCTAAAAAAGAGATTCTTCATTTCGTTGATATCAAAAAACGAAAAAAAAGATGGTTTGTCTAGACGATCCAAAAAAAGAGGGGAATGTACATTTAGTTGAAAGAGGCCCCAAATAACTGTTT